AGGCATTTGTGGGTTCAATGCGAAAATTGTTATGGATTAAATTATAAGAAATTTTTTAAATCAAAAATGAATCTTTGTGAACAATGTGGATATCATTTGAAAATGAGTAGTTCTGATAGAATCGAACTTTTGATTGATTCGGGTACTTGGGAGCCTATGGATGAAGACATGGTCTCTCTGGATCCCATTCAATTTCATTCGGAGGAGGAGCCTTATAAAAATCGTATCGATTCTTATCAAAGAAAGACAGGATTAACCGAGGCTATTCAAACAGGTATAGGGCAATTAAACGGTATTAACGTAGCAATTGGGGTTATGGATTTTCAGTTTATGGGGGGTAGTATGGGATCCGTAGTTGGGGAGAAAATTACCCGTTTGATTGAATACGCCACTAAAGAATTTCTACCTCTTATTATAGTGTGTGCTTCCGGAGGGGCACGCATGCAAGAAGGAAGTTTGAGCTTGATGCAAATGGCTAAAATATCTGCTGCTTTATATGATTATCAATCAAATAAAAAGTTATTCTATGTACCAATCCTTACATCTCCTACTACCGGCGGGGTGACAGCTAGTTTTGGTATGTTGGGGGATATCATTATTGCCGAACCCCATGCCTACATTGCCTTTGCGGGTAAAAGAGTAATTGAACAAACATTAAATAAAACAGTACCCGAAGGTTCACAAGCGGCTGAGTATTTATTCCAGAAGGGCTTATTCGATCTAATCGTACCACGTAATCCTTTAAAAAGCGTTCTGAGTGAGTTATTTCAACTCCACACTTTCTTTCCTTTGAATCAAAATTAGAACATGAAGTTGAATTATTTTGAGCAAACAAGTAATTAGTTTATCGGAATAATAGAATTTTATCTTTCTATACCTTACGATAATCCTATTTTGACTAAGAATCCCTGCTGGATGGGATTCTAACAAACCCTTTAATATATAAAACTAAATAAATAGAATCTAATTCATTTTTAAGAAACTTTTTGCTTAGTAAATTAAATTTGAAGACAAGAGAAAAAAATGAATCAAATAATATCTCATCCATATCCTTTCAAATCTTTCATGTAGAGGGATGAAAAACTACATTATATACTCATTTAGAATTAGAATAGATTAGAGAGATATTAAGTAATAATAATTCCAATTTAGAATTATCAAATTATACTTATAATAAGATATAAGATATCTTTATATATAATATCTTTATATTCTATAAATATAAAATCTAAATAATAATAACAGGTACAAATAGTAAAGCGAGGTACCCATTCTATGACAACTCTTAACTTTCCCTCTGTTTTGGTCCCTTTAGTAGGCCTAGTATTTCCGGCAATCGCAATGGCTTCTTTATTTCTTCATGTTCAAAAAAACAAGATTGTTTAGAGCCGAGGGCACAAAATCTCATTTTTAAACTGACGCTTGTATCATAACACAGATATCCTTTTAGCAAAATATGGTATAAGCGTCTTCCGACGAAAATCTCCCAAAATGCTATATTCTAGCTATTTTCAAATAGACCCGAATTGGCGGACGGCTGAATTGTAAAGTTGGTCTATCTATATGCATGTGGCTATCTTTAGTGAGATCATACGAAGGGTATGTTATTAGTTTAGATCTAACCAATTTAATGAATTACTCCTAAAGGTTCACATCAAACTAGTGCTAGTTGATGCGAGTTACTTCGGAAACAAAAGGACTAAAGTAAAATTCATTTGGGGTATTCTCTCAATTCCAAAAAAAAGCAACTGGATCAAGTATGAGTTGTCGATCAGAACATATATGGATAGAACCTATAACAGGGGCTCGAAAAACAAGTAATTTCTGCTGGGCTGTTATCCTTTTTTTAGGTTCATTAGGATTCTTGTTGGTTGGAACCTCGAGTTATCTTGGTAGAAATTTGATATCTTTATTTCCGTCTCAGGAAATCGTTTTTTTTCCACAAGGAATTGTGATGTCTTTCTATGGGATCGCGGGTCTTTTTATTAGCTCTTATTTGTGGTGCACAATTTCGTGGAATGTAGGTAGTGGTTATGATCGATTTGATAGAAAAGACGGAATAGTGTGTATTTTTCGTTGGGGATTTCCTGGAAAAAATCGTCGGGTCTTCCTCCGATTTCTTATAAAAGATATTCAGTCCGTCAGAGTAGAAGTTAAAGAGGGTATTTATGCTCGTCGTGTCCTTTATATGGATATCAAAGGCCAGGGAGCCATTCCATTGACTCGTACTGATGAGAATTTTACTCCACGGGAAATGGAACAAAAAGCTGCTGAATTGGCCTATTTCTTGCGTGTACCAATTGAAGTATTTTAAGAAATGAGCCGACAAATGCATGCTTTCTCAGCAGGAGGGCAAAAACGCAAGAATCCTCTTTTTCTATAACATAACTTAATTGAAATTTCTTCAGAACATCCATTCGAGTCAAAGCAGACATATACGGAACAATTAAAAAAAAAATAATAAAAAAGAGTGAATAGATTCATAGATTCGATAACTTGTAATAGAACTGATGCGTGAGAGAAATATTAGATTACATAAAGTCGACGAATAAGATTCATTAACAATTCACAGATGAAAAAATGGCAAAAAAGAAAGCATTAACTCCTCTTTTCTATCTTGCATCTATAGTATTTTTGCCTTGGTGGATTTCGCTCTCATTTCAAAAAAGTCTGGAATCATGGATTACAAATTGGTGGAATACTAAGCAATCCGAAACTTTTTTGAATGATATTGAAGAAAATAGTATTCTAGAAAAATTCAAAGAATTAAAGGAACTCCTCCTCTTAGAGGAAATGATCAAGGAATACTCGGAGACACATCTACAAAACCTTCGTATAGGAATTCACAAAGAAACAATCCAATTAATCAAGATACACAATGAGGGTCGTATTCATACGATTTTGCACTTCTCGACAAATATAATCTGTTTCATTATTCTAAGTGGTTATTCTATTTTGGGTAATAAAGAACTTGTTATTCTTAACTCTTGGGCTCAGGAATTCCTATATAACTTAAGTGACACAATAAAAGCTTTTTCTCTTCTTTTATTAACTGATTTATGTATCGGATTTCATTCGCCCCATGGTTGGGAACTGCTGATTGGCTTTGTCTACAAGGATTTTGGATTTGTTCATAATGATCAAATTATATCTGGCCTTGTTTCCACTTTTCCAGTCATTCTAGATACAATTTTAAAATATTGGATTTTCCGTTATTTAAATCGCGTATCTCCGTCACTTGTAGTGATTTATCATTCAATGAATGACTGAAAAATTATCTACCTAATCTAATTATAATTATAATGTTTCTTATTACTTTGCAGTTGTACATAAGCAAAGCATTGAAAAAAACTTTATATTTCTACCCATCCCGGAGATTCATCCTATATTCCTATATATTAATCCAGTCAAATTATTATTATTCCAGTAAATAACAGAATCGTGGATAGGAAACTCCATTAGTGACCTACCCCAATTTATTGTAGAAATTTTCGGGATCAATGGTTGGACCATGCAAACTAGAAATACTTTTTCTTGGATAAAGGAACAGATTACTCGATCTATTTCCATATCGCTCATGATATATATCATAACTCGTACATCCATTTCAAATGCATATCCCATTTTTGCACAGCAGGGTTATGAAAATCCACGAGAAGCCACTGGACGTATTGTATGCGCCAATTGCCATTTAGCTAATAAACCAGTGGATATTGAGGTTCCGCAAGCGGTACTTCCCGATACTGTATTTGAAGCAGTTGTTCGAATTCCCTATGATATGCAACTGAAACAAGTTCTTGCTAATGGTAAAAAGGGGGGTTTGAATGTAGGGGCTGTTCTTATTTTACCAGAGGGTTTTGAATTAGCCCCTCCCGATCGTATTTCCCCCGAGATAAAAGAAAAGATGGGCAATCTGTCTTTTCAGAGTTATCGCCCCAACCAAAAAAATATTCTTGTCATAGGCCCTGTTCCTGGTCAGAAATATAGTGAAATCACCTTTCCTATTCTTTCCCCCGACCCCGCTACTAAGAAAGACATTCACTTCTTAAAATATCCTATATACGTAGGCGGAAACAGAGGAAGGGGCCAAATTTATCCTGATGGGAGCAAGAGTAACAATACAGTTTATAATGCTACAGCATCAGGTATAGTAAGCAAAATCCTACGAAAAGAAAAGGGGGGATACGAAATAACCATAGCGGATGCATCCGATGGACGTCAAGTAGTTGATATTATCCCTCCGGGGCCAGAACTTCTTGTTTCAGAAGGTGAATCTATCAAATTGGATCAACCGTTGACAAGTAATCCTAATGTGGGCGGATTTGGTCAGGGAGATGCAGAAATAGTACTTCAAGATCCATTACGTGTACAAGGTCTTTTGTTCTTCTTCGCATCTGTGATTTTGGCACAAATCTTTTTGGTTCTTAAAAAGAAACAGTTCGAGAAGGTTCAATTGTCCGAAATGAATTTCTAGACTGGCGTATTTATCGACATCAAGTATTAGCAATTATCTATGATAAAAAATGAAATTAGAAAAAGAATTTTGTTCTTTTAGACTCTTTTTCTATGAGATGCCGGGAATTCCTTGTACGACATTCCTAGACATAGTATATAGAAAGACTATTTGACTTGACCCCTTCTTTTTTTTTTTTTTTCAAAATTGGGGCTATGTTGCTATTGTCAGATTGAAATGTAAAAAATGCATTTCATTCTAATACATTTCACTTTGGCTAGATTCTATCCAAAAGTAAACGGGAAATAGAACGGATAAATATAAATGAAGGGAGCAAATATTTCTGGGAGGGTTTATTCGTCTTCCTAGTCTTCGACACAAGAAAAGGGGTGTGAAAAATCCTTTTCTTGTGTCGAAATAATAATGATTCTTTATACTGTTCGTCAAACATTCCTAGTGTTAGTTTCTGTTTTTTACAGATGTATCAGAACGTTTTTTGGAGTTATTGCGTATTTTATTAATTATTATATTATAAATTCTATTACAA